CAAAGAATCATCAAAATTAGAGTGTTGAAATTTTTCGTGGGGGGGATTTACAATTTAATGAGATTCTGAAAGGAGGGTTTATTTTATTTAAATTAAATAACTAAAGTTTTATCTTTTGCTGAAGAAGTTTTGATAGCTACGGATCACAAAAAACACTAAAATCATAACAGAAAAATGCATTGTGGAAAAATCGATAGTTTCTTTTTTAGTTCCGAAAATGAAACTAAAATTCAAATAGAAAAATAAAAAGAATGTAAATAGTCTTTCTTCTTTTTGTTGTTGCTTGAATATTTTATATTCAATTGAATATAATAAATAACAAGCATTTTTGTTTTCAAATCAAATAAATCATTATTTATCTATAATTCGTTGGAACAAAAAAAGGGGCCCGGCTAGGTACTGACCAGGCCAGGCCATCAGAATAAGAAGGGCCTTTCAAACAAAATCAACACAAAGATGTCTTCTTTTTTTTTTTCTTTATTTTTATTTTCTTTTTTATTTATAGGCTCGTTCGAGCCCTTCCTTTATCTAATCTAAAAGAAATTCCTGATTTGTATATCTCTATAGAATAGAGAAAGAAAGACTCCTTACATTATGTGTAATGTAGTAATTCTCTTTTTCAATTGGGAGAGATGGCTGAGTGGACTAAAGCGTCGGATTGCTAATCCGTTGTACGAGTTATTCGTACCGAGGGTTCGAATCCCTCTCTTTCCGGTTCCGTTGATGACTTGATTTATTTATTAATTTTCCAATTTTTAAAATCTTAGTTAAACGTGTGGAATAGATAAAATCCTAAGAAAATTGGAAAATTAACCAAGGAAAAACCCTTTGGATTTTATTCTTCACGTCCAGGATTGCGTCCTGGATCATTAGATAGGAATCCAAAGATGAAGAGAGAAACAAAAAATATCACTACGGTATAAACGAAGAGTTTCAGAGTAAGCATTACACAATCTCCAAGATGATTTTTTTGGAAAAAAAAAGAGAATAGATCTTCCATTTTTCTACCACATATCCTATTTTGACACCAAGAAATGAGGTTTTTCTAGAAATAGAAATGAATTGTCAGAAATTCATTTGGAATAAGAGTTTTTCATTAACAAAAATTTCTTTCATATCCAAATTCGATATTGCGGGAGACCCTAATATAATAGGGTTAGGGTCTTTCACTGGAAAAGGGTCAAAAAAAGGAGGAAATGGGGTAAGCTGGATTTATGGCGACTATCCAAGAATTTCAATGTGTGAATCGAGGGTTGAGACTCTAAAACTTATCTGATTTTATCAATTGTTAGAGAATTTTTTCTCGAAGAAATCATGAATTTTCTAGGATATTATTAAGGATCTCATCGAAAACTTACAGCAGCTTGCCAAACAAAGGCTAAGAGAAAAAAAAACACAGGTATGACTGGCATAACATCTACGATTGGATTCAAAAAAGCATAGGCTTCGGGCAATTTGCCGAAGAAAAAACTACTCGAATAAAGGGCAGAATTAAGACAAATACAGATCAAACTAAAGATATTAAGCATAACAGACATTTTGTTCTTGGAGATAATTGCATTTTGATTGAGTTATTGATATAAGGAAAAAGGAAGTAAGGTATACAAAAAATCCTTCTTTTTCTTTGAACCCACCCAATCAAAAATCCTCCAATTCTCAAAGGAGAATAGAAGAAATCATACTTTCATACAATATCTTAATTGAATTATATGTAATGATCAATAAATTAAGTTGAATTCTATATCTATATGGATTAAAATCCTAGTAATAATCTATTCTATAGATATTTGGACTGGAGTTGACAAACAACCAATAACAATATTATTGTTTCTTAGTCTAGATTAAAAATTGATAATGGGGCGTGGCCAAGTGGTAAGGCAACGGGTTTTGGTCCCGCTATTCGGAGGTTCGAATCCTTCCGTCCCAGAGCCATATCCATTTTTTTATAATTTTAGAATAAAGATTGTTTTCTTGAACAACTTTCTGTTTAAAGTCTAATTTTAGATGGAATGTGATTCTTTTTTATCTTATATGAATCATATCTTTTTCATAAACTGAACTGAATCGAGTTCAAATGACACGTATCTGGACCTGAATCCATTTTTTATCAGGTAAGATGAAAACATGGATCAAAACAAAAGAGTTTGAATTCAAAAAAGTTGGGTGGGCTTTTCATCATATGTTAATTCCCTTTGATATTTAGGGAAGTTAGTTACTTGGAAAAACTTTCCATCCCATATCTATTTGAATTTTCAACGATGGATGTATTTTGAATCGAGATGCAAAAGAATCTATATTCCCTATCTCTTATTATTTATCCCGTAAATGAGGGAGTCTAATTAGTAATTAGATTTTTCTCGAGATCTCTGAATTCGAAACAAGAGCTAGTTCTTGGTACTAATTAAATTCAATCAATAGGACTAAAGTCTCTTAGTGGGTTAGACTAAAGCTTGGCTAAATTTGGACTTATTGTTTGTCTTTGTAACTAGACAAGTCATTTCCCATACCGGATCGGGATTCCTTTTTTTCTCTATCATTCCCATAGAAAGAATAGGGGAGTGGATAGGAGATAATCAGTATTAATTTAAATATCTGTATCTGTCCAAATCTCATTAACAAATGATCAAATAACATATTTATATATGTTATGGAATCGATGTATTTTCTTTGAATCTCGTTTTTTTTTATTTTATTTAGGTATTTTTTTTTGTTTGGCTATAATGAAGAATTGTAAATCTATGTAACGATTGGATTGAGGCAGGGGTTATTTATCCTATCCCTTTTATTCACTTTATGACAAGATTCAATTATTGAAATATTACTCAACCCCATGTTAAACAAAATACATATAAAATGAGGAAATGGTTAGCTTATATGTATCGTTCTATTTCAATGACAATAGTCTTTCGGTTTTTGTGAAAAAGGTTTGGGATCCCGTAAATTTTTTAAACTAAAATTAGTTAAATTAAGTATTATAGAATATCTATAACAGTGACAATTGTTCAGTCTATCTGATAGATATGAAAACCCCTCTCGATTTTTTCGATTTTGATTTTCGCAATCAGATGAAAAGAATAAAGATTCAAATCTTACCTTACATCAGTTTTTTTATCCATCTCATGAAAAAAAAAAATGGGATTTCTTTCTTCTTTTCTGTGATCTATTTATCTATTTGAAATCAGTGATGGGTCAATAAAAAAAAAGACTTATCTTTTAATGATGTCTAAATAGGAACCTTTTTCCATTCGAAATAGTTTTAATAAATATTTTGAATGATTCCTTGTAAGTTGAATCTTTGGTACTCAAAAAGTAGGAAATAGGTCAATCTATCCTATTGAGTCACTTGAAGTAGCAGACTCAAAAAAACTTATTTATTCGTTTATCTATTTCTATTTCTATATATATGTTAAAGATGGTGTCTTGCTAAGACTTCTTCAGAAAAATCTTTACACATATCATATATAGAAGAAAAAGTATAGATTACGCGATGTCTATGTACAACCGAACCAATGACTATTCATGATTCCATGATTGAATCAATTCCATACCGGTTCCAAATTAGAGGAATGTTATGGTAAAACTTCGTTTGAAACGATGTGGTAGAAAGCAACGTGCGACTTGAAGGACAGATCCGTTGTGGATTTTTACATCCGCTATTTTATATTTATATAGGAATGAAGGTGCTCTTGGCTCGACATCGTTTGTTCTGTTCCACTCGAACCCTTCGTTTTTTGTTTTTTGTTGGGTTGTAAATAGTCCACGATGGAGCTCGAGTAGAAAGGATTAATTCATTTCTCGGGGGCAAGGATCTAGGGTTAATGCCAATCAATAAATTGGAACAACTTCGTAAATATATCTTCGAGATAGAAATGGAAAGGATCCAATTTGAGTAAGTTTCCAATTCAAAAGCAAAACCTGTTGGAATTGATCAAACGTTTTCGATCCAAAGTGTATCACGCGGGAATCAACTGTCCGTAGGATTCTTTGATAGAAAGATAAATCACAAAAAAGGGTATGTTGCTGCCATTTTGAAAGGATTAAGAAGCACCGAAGTAATGTCTAAACCCAATGATTTAAAACAAAGATAAAGGATCCCAGAACAAGGAAACACCATTTTAATTGTCTCGATAGTCTCAATAACTGGATCAGACTGAAGAATCAAAATAGAATTTTAAACGAGACAAACAAAAGGGGGTAAAGACCACTCAATAAATGAAATTTATTAAAGATTTTTTCCTTTAAGCTATTTGAGAGTTATCCAACTTGAGTTATGAGTACGAATGGTTTCTTTTTCATTTTCAGGAAGGAAGAAGAAAAAAAAAAGACTTAAATCATAGTCTAATTGATTTTATAGGCTCATTTGTCATTTATTAGAATTCCATACATAGACAAAACTTCGAATCAAATCATTTTTTCTCGAGCCGTACGAGGAGAAAACTTCCTATACGTTTCTAGGGGGGGTATTGTTCATCTACATCTATCCCAATGAGCCGTCTATCGAATCGTTGCAATTGATGTTCGATCCCGAAGAGAAGGAAAAGATCTTAGAAAAGTGGGTTTTTATGATCCACTGAAGAATCAAACTTATTTAAATGTTCCTGCTATTCTATATTTCCTTGAAAAGGGTGCTCAACCTACAGGAACTGTTCAGGATATTTTAAAGAAGGCAGAAATTTTTAAGGAACTTCGACCTAATCAAACGAAATTCAATTAAAGAAATACCAAGGGGGGGGTAGTGATTTGTATATAACTTTGTATAAATTTTCTCTACTATTTTTTTATTTCCCCCCTTAATCCTGCTTTATTCGTATCTATTTCTCATTGCTTCTGTCGAATTCCATGGTCGATAACAACAAAACCTTAGTTTATTGATCATATAAATCTCAAATTCGGACATTTCATTTCTTTCAATTATGTGGTTTTCGTTGGAATTTGACTAACCAACAAGGAATCCAGTTTGCTTATTCCACTTAGATTGATGAAATACATTAAAAATCCGA